ACATCGGGTTTTGGAGACCCACGTTCTGCCGAACTGAACTAAGAGCGCTTTATTATTTCTTAATAAAAAGTCTTCTTATCACAATAGTTAACAGCCAAGAAGAGGATTTTTTTTGTCCCCCACTCTAATCTTATCTTGAATACCTAGAATATCTTAGAGAATAACATAAAAAAAAATGGATGTGTGATTTGAATCGATTAAAATTGATTCCTTCTTACTTCTCATAAGAGAAGTAAGAGGTAGGGATGACAGGATTTGAACCCGTGACATTTTGTACCCAAAACAAACGCGCTACCAAGCTGCGCTACATCCCTTTCTTTCAATTGGTCTACATTGTCATTGTAGAGAATCCCCGTCTTGTTTGCAAAAACCTTATTTTCCATTCCTTCCATTCAGGAACATAGACAATTTTTCTTGATATTTATTTTATTTCTTTTAACTCATATCTACGAGAAAATCTCGTATGAATATAATATTATTCATAGAATATAACATATATTCTATTATTATAATAAGATGCTTATATACATAGGAATATCAAACAAACTGATCGTAAAAAAGAACGAGGGAATACTGGGGGGAGGGGAAGAAAGGTACTTTTTTTTTTAGAAAGGTAGAATCTTATCTCTTTTTTATTCTCTTAAATCAATCATGGAAATTAGGAATCCCGTGTAAAATACAAAGGAATCTCAAATACTTCCATATCCGATATGTATTACCATTAGATATTTTAATAAAACATTAAAACATAAAGAAGGAGGATTCAAAATGCGAGATCTAAAAACCTATCTTTCCGTGGCACCGGTACTAAGTACTCTCTGGTTCGGGTCTTTAGCGGGTTTGTTGATAGAGATCAATCGTTTATTCCCAGATGCGTTGACATTTCCTTTTTTTTCATACTAGTTTAGTTAGTAACATGGGAAGGGGTGAAGAAGATTAGAGATATAATCAAAAAATCTATGACTAATCCCTTCCCCTCTTTTTTGAATTATCCAAAATTCAATTAGATACTTAGAGACAAAATAAAGAAAGGAGGAAAGATAGAAAAAAAATGAATTAATTCAACCTCGGCTAAATTTGAGCTCAGCGTTCAATTCGATTTCTAAAAAATAGAGTGAGAACAGAAAGGGGTCTATGAAAAAACTGGAATACAAGATAGGAAAGTGAAATAGTGTACTATATACTATACTTCGAATCGAATTCAATATAGCTAAATTCAATAGAGTTTTAATTCCTTCTTCCACTTAAACTTGAAAAATGAATTCGAAATTCTATTTAATATTTCTTACTCTATTATATTGTATATTGTATTGTGATTGGAACGAAATCTTTCATAATTTCAACTTAGCAACTTTTTTTTATTTATTTTTCTTTTTGCTAGTTACTTCAAGAGTAGCAAATAAGAAGAGTTGATTGAATCAAAAACTCAAACTAAAGGAGGGTCATGGCCAAGGGAAAAGATGCTCGAGGAACAGTTATTTTGGAATGTAGCAATTGTCTTCGAAACGGACTTAATAAGGAATCAAGAGGGATTTCCAGATATATTACTCAAAAGAATCGACACAATACGCCGAGTCGCTTGGAATTGAGAAAATTCTGTCCCTATTGTTACAAACATACGATTCACGGGGAGATAAAGAAATAAACCAACTCCAAGTTATTTTTATTTGTGTATCACTCTTATATCAGGAACAAAAAAAGGACATATTCTCTATTCGAGAGACCCTATTATTCTAGATTTTAATAGTTTAGTTAACAGAATTGAATTAACTCAAAATTAAAAAAAAACCAATCTTTTTTTTAATTCAAAATTATTTTGGATCGGATTGAAATAGTATTTTCGAGATAAGGAATAAACAAAGTATGGAAAAATCCAAGCGACTCTTTCGGAAATCCAAACGATCTTTTCGTAGGCGTTTGCCCCCGATCCAATCGGGGGATCGAATTGATTATAGAAACATGAGTTTAATTAGTCGATTTATTAGTGAACAAGGAAAAATATTATCCAGACGGGTGAATAGATTGACCTTAAAACAACAACGATTAATTACTATTGCTATAAAACAAGCTCGTATTTTATCTTTATTACCCTTTCTTAATAATGATAAACAATTTGAAAGAAGCGAATCGACTGCCAGAGCTAATGGTCTTAGAATCCGGAATAAATAAAAAAAGTAGGCTTACTTTCCTCTTCAATTTGAATCCAAATTCAAATTTGACAACTGAAATAGAGTTTGATGTTTTATTCGAAGAATTCGAGAATCCAATCTAATCTTGATTGGATTTCTCCTACTTATCATAAAAAAAAAAAAAACAAGAATCGGCGAAGAAGCAATCTTTTTGTATTGGATATTTATTGGACGTGTTTGGTTGCTCATTTCATTTTGAGCGACTTTATCTTTATCATACTAATTTTTATTCTACTTTCCCGGAGTTCATTCTCCAGAAAATGGCATTTTCAATAGTCGAACTTACAATTCCAATTTTTCCTTAAAATTGAAGAATTTATTTATTTTTGATCGAATTAGAAATCATATAAAGACAATTCCTATTTAATATAGCTATTTGTGCAACTATTTTACGATTAAAAAGCAACCGGTTCTTGTCCAGATTGTGTAGAAAATGACTATAACTATAGGATAAAAAATTCTTACGAATTACTGCATTTATCCGAGCGATCCACAAACGACGAAAATCCCTCTTTCGCTTATCTCTATCTCGATGAGACGAAACCAAAGCTCTGATTTTCTGTTGTATAATTGTTCGAGTAAGTCTCGAATGAGCTCCACGAAAGCTTGACGCAAATAAACGAATTTTTGTTCGACGTCTACGAGCTATATATCCTCGTGTAATTCTGGTCATTGAATAAATGCAACCTTAATGAATAACTAATGGATTTCCTTTCTTTCAGTTATTCTTTTCCAATTTACTAGTTTAGTAATAACAACACGCATTCTTCCAATGTATAAAATAAGAATTCCAATGGCTTTTGCTACTATAACCTTCCCGCCCACGATTTATTTATTCCTATTCATTTCTATTTATTTGAATTTCTTTTAATAGAATATTTTTTCTGTTTTCGTTTTTTCTAGTATCGATACAATTTATTATTTTGAGTTGAATGCCCATATATATAAAAGGGAAATCGTGGGTTCCATCGTTTATATGGTTCTTTCTAAAACGGTGAGGTCCTCTCTATACACCGGAGTCCTTTACTTCGACTTCATTTAATGAATATTATTGCTAACTTGTACAGTTCACATTCTTTTGCTCTACCCATGATCTAGTAAAAAGTCTTTCACAATGAGATCTACTTATACAGTAACGATATTTAATTATGAAGATTTGCTGGGGTAGCTGACCCTCTTAGTCCGTTTTTCATAGTCAAATTAATTGGGTTTTCAAAATAATAGTTGCTCGCTTAATGGATAAACATTCGTTACCAATGAGGAATTTTTTATCATCTTCAATTTTGAAAATGGAGTGAATTCAATTTGCACCAATGCAAACCATAAATTTCATATCCAATGGAAGAATCCAATAGATCTTTTTTAGTTTGATATAGTGAACGTACGTACTTCTTTCTTCGATTTCCCCTTTTCTTCTATTTGAATTTAAATTCAAAAATAGTACTGATCTTTCTTTGATACTGGAAAAGGGGGTTCCTTCTTTCTATTAGAAATGATCTGAACGAGTCGCGCATACACCCTAGTACATGTTCCTCGTCGCTGAGGGCATCCCTCAAGAGCGGGGGATTTCGTGACATTTCGGATTGGCTGTCTTGTGTTTCTAATAAGTTGTTTAATAGTTGGCATGTTGAATCGGATCCATAATGAATGGGTTGGTTTAGATTGATCCTAACCGGCTAATTATGAATTACTTTCCCATGGAATGGATGAATAAGATATTATTGAATCCGGTAATAACTAAATAAAGAAATCAAAATTGTCGATTTATTTAAACTTATTCCCCCTACTGCAATTTTGATGCTATTTTGATTTTTTATTCAACTGCTACAAGATCAACAATTCCATGAGCTTGGGCTTCCGTTGCTGACATAAAAACATCCCTTTCCATATCTTCGGATACAACCCATAAGGGTTTGTCCGTTCTTTGTACATAAACCCTTGTAATGGTTTCTCGCAATTTGAGTAGTTCTTCTGCTTCTAGGATAAATTCTCCCGTTTGTGCCTCATAAAAAGAACTCGCAGGTTGATGTATCATTACCCTGATGATGGAACAAAAGGTTCTTCTATCTCGATTATGAGATGGAAAGAGATAAAGAAAAAAATAAAGTATAGAACAACCGTACGGGCATCCTTTAGGCATTGCATACGGCTCTAGAATGGAATTCAGTTTGACCTGACCTTCCATCAAAGAATCATCAATTAAAAAGATAGAAAATATATAGAAATTATAAGGTTTATCGGATTGACATCGTCAAACGATCCAATTACCATCCTTCCTTTCCGATTTCAGAGTAGTTACCAAAATACTATGATGGCTCCGTTGCTTTATATATTTATCTCCTCTGTGATTCAGCAATCCCAAAGTTTTGATTTATTTTATTTTTACTCTTTTAAAAGTATATTCATAAGTATATCAATAAATATAAATATCGGAATTTTAAAAAAGTCTTCGGTGGGAAAATAAAAAAAAAAGGTTTGTGACGCTAAAATAAAATGGGTCCCGACAATAGCGAAGATAAAATGGGGAAGACCCTTCCTACTAATTTCATACTACTCTTTCGATATATAATTGAATGTTTTGAAAAAAAAAATTCGTATATCGAATTCGATGTGCCATGCTATTATTACTTAATTTTCCTAATTTCATGCATAGTCTTTTTTTCGTAAAAAATTCATTGGCGCCAAGCGTGAGGGAATGCTAGACGTTTGGTAATCTCTCCACCGACGAGTATAAAAGATCCCATTGAAGCCGCTAATCCCATGCATATTGTATGCACATCAGGTTGAACAAATTGCATAGTATCATAAATAGCGACCCCCGGGATTACCCATCCGCCAGGAGAGTTTATAAACAAATACAAATCCTTGTTATCATTCTCTATACTCAAATAAACCATAAGACCAATCAGTTGATTCGAGATCTCGCTATCAACCTCTTGGCCTAAAAAAAGTAATCTTTCGCGATAAAGTCGGTTGATTAGGATCAAATTTGTATCCCGTAAGAGCCGTACATGCACCTTTTGATGCATACGGTTCAACAAAAATTGAGAAAAAACGACTCAATGTGTAGATTCCAGCCCTCTTTCTTTTTAAAATTAAACTATTTATATATATATTATTTATTTAGTTTAGTTATTTAGTTTAGTTTTGAGAGCGGTTTCTTAATTCGAAGAAATTCGAAAATTTCGTATATTAATGAAACGAATTTTCTTCATTTTTTCAAGAACGAAATGAGTTCGTTTTGTGCCCCTTCCCTCTCAAAAAAAAAATACATTAAGATTAAACATATCGAATTAACTTATCATTGATGCATTGCTTCTTCGCGATTTCATTTTAATCACGATGTTCTTTTCTTGTTCCTGAAAAGGTCTTTTCAATTCTTTTAGGTTTATGCTCTACTCCGAGTAAAAATCGGCCCAATTTTGATTTGCACATATAGGACAAATGTCAATAATATTACGTCTTTTTTTTTACAACTTCATTTTTTTTTTCAATTGATTTCATATCTTCTATCAATGCAAAATATTAAACATGTATTTATTTCTTTCCTCGCTGGATTCGTTTAAAGTGAAAAGTTTGAGATTACTATTACTCTCAAATATAATGAATATTATTCAATAATAATCTTTTATTATCTATGGGTATACGTAGTAATAAATAAAAAATAAATTAAAAATGTTTTTTTCTAAAGGGAGCCTTAATACTTTACTTATGAAAACTTCATTTTAGTGTTCCAAAAAATTCAACCATAAATTATTCTAATTGCTAATATGAATTTGAATATCCCTCAAATCGAATTGCATTTCACGTTCCAAATTATTGGTAATTCAATCTTTTTTGGCCGAAACATAGGATATCTCAATCGGGGGAGAGAACGGGGGAAATCCCATATGACCCAATATATCTGACAAGTCGCACTATACGTCAACCCAAGAGGCATCTTCCTCTCCAGGACTTCGAAAAGGTACTTTTGGAACACCAATAGGCATAAAATGAAAGAAAAAAGAATTAAGTACTATATTGGACTTTGATATGGAAGCGTAACAACGCGTTTATTGGCTTAATAATATTGTCTTTTATCATATTTGAGTCATAAATCGATCAAAATGTTTACGATTCCGAATAGTTCTTTTGAATGATTCCTAAATATAGATGCATTTGTTGATCGAAAATGGGATTAACCCCATTGCGTATTGTTCCTTATCGGGTATAGAATAGATCTGCTTCTCTTTCTTACTAGGAACCAAATTTTTCCGTTTTTACTAAAAAAAAAAGAATAGAACAAATATTACTCCTTTCTTGAAGATAATTCCAAAAAGGGGAGGTTCATAGCATAGTTTTTGCTAATGCAATAAAGTTACATAGTGTCTATTTTTCGTTGATAAAGAGGTATTTCCATGGGTTTACCTTGGTATCGTGTTCATACCGTCGTATTGAATGATCCCGGTCGTTTGCTTTCTGTCCATATAATGCATACAGCCTTAGTTGCTGGTTGGGCTGGTTCGATGGCTCTATATGAATTAGCAGTTTTTGATCCCTCTGATCCCGTTCTTGATCCAATGTGGAGACAAGGTATGTTCGTTATACCGTTTATGACTCGTTTAGGAATAACCAATTCATGGGGCGGTTGGAGTATTACAGGGGGAACTATAACGAATCCGGGTATTTGGAGTTACGAAGGTGTGGCCGGTGCACATATTGTGTTTTCTGGGTTGTGCTTCTTAGCGGCTATCTGGCATTGGGTGTATTGGGATTTAGAAATATTTTGTGATGAACGTACAGGAAAACCCTCTTTGGATTTGCCCAAGATTTTTGGAATTCATTTATTTCTTTCAGGGTTGGCTTGTTTTGGTTTTGGCGCATTTCATGTAACAGGATTGTACGGTCCTGGAATATGGGTGTCCGATCCTTATGGACTAACCGGAAAGGTACAACCTGTAAATCCAGCGTGGGGGGTAGAAGGTTTTGATCCTTTTATTCCGGGAGGAATAGCTTCTCATCATATTGCAGCGGGCACTTTAGGCATATTAGCAGGCCTATTTCATCTTAGTGTCCGTCCACCCCAACGTCTGTATAAAGGATTACGTATGGGAAATATTGAAACCGTGCTTTCCAGTAGTATCGCTGCTGTCTTTTTTGCCGCTTTTGTTGTTGCGGGAACTATGTGGTATGGTTCAGCAACTACCCCTATCGAATTATTTGGTCCCACCCGGTATCAATGGGATCAGGGATATTTCCAGCAAGAAATATATCGAAGAGTTGGCGCTGGATTAGCTCAAAATCAAAGTTTATCAGAAGCTTGGTCTAAAATTCCCGACAAATTAGCTTTTTATGATTACATCGGGAATAATCCGGCAAAAGGGGGGTTGTTCAGAGCAGGATCAATGGACAACGGGGATGGAATAGCTGTTGGTTGGTTAGGGCATCCTATTTTTAGAGATAAAGAAGGGCGTGAACTTTTTGTACGCCGTATGCCTACTTTTTTTGAAACATTTCCGGTTGTTTTGGTAGACGGAGACGGAATTGTTAGGGCCGATGTTCCGTTTAGAAGGGCAGAATCGAAGTATAGTGTCGAACAAGTCGGTGTAACTGTTGAGTTCTATGGTGGCGAACTTAATGGAGTCAGTTATAGTGATCCTGCGACTGTGAAAAAATATGCGAGACGTGCTCAATTAGGTGAAATTTTTGAATTAGATCGTGCTACTTTGAAATCAGATGGTGTTTTTCGTAGCAGTCCGAGGGGTTGGTTTACTTTTGGGCATGCATCGTTTGCTCTGCTCTTCTTCTTCGGACACATTTGGCATGGTGCTAGAACCTTGTTTAGGGATGTTTTTGCTGGTATTGACCCGGATTTGGATGCTCAAGTGGAATTTGGAGCATTCCAAAAACTTGGAGATCCAACGACAAGAAGACAGGTAGTCTAATACAAGATTTCTCTCTTATCTTTTTTCTTTTCTTTTTTTAGTTGATATAGAATAGATTAATGTGGAAATATAAATTGGCATCTTTTCTTTAATCTTTTCATTGACTCTTGTTCGTATTTCTTTATCCAGGGGATAATCCACAACAAACAGGTATGGAAGCTATAATTGTAAAGCATGATCAAATTTATGGAAGCATTGGTTTATACATTCCTCTTAGTCTCGACTCTAGGGATAATTTTTTTCGCTATCTTTTTTCGAGAACCGCCGAAAGTTCCAACTAAAAAGATGAAATGATTTTTCATCCTATTAATTGAAGTAATGAGCCCCCCAACATAACATTGAACATTGGGGGGCTCATTACTTCAACTAGTCCCCGTGTTCTTCGAATGGATCTCTTAATTGTTGAGAGGGTTGCCCAAAAGCAGTATATAAGGCATACCCAGTAAAACTTACAAGTAAACCAGATATAGAGATGGCGACTAGGGTTGCTGTTTCCATTATTATATAACTTCAAAGACTACCACGGCTCTATGGATCTATGATAAGATCGTTTATTTACAACGGAATGGTATACAAAGTCAACAGATCTCAATGAATAAAAAAGAAGAGGATTTATGGCTACACAAAGCGTTGAGGGCGGTTCTAGATCGGGACCAAGACAAACTGCTGTAGGTAGTTTATTAAAACCATTGAATTCAGAATATGGTAAAGTAGCTCCTGGATGGGGAACCACTCCTTTGATGGGTGTTGCAATGGCTCTATTTGCAGTATTCCTATCTATTATTTTAGAAATTTATAATTCTTCCGTTTTACTGGATGGAATTTCAATGAATTAGATTCTTACAAGAAAGGTCAATTCTTAGATTTTTAATACGAATACAAAGTAAAGTATTTTGGTTTCGTATTTTTATCCCATTATCTCTTTATTGGTAGTTCGATCGTGGAATTTCTTTTTTTCTGTATTTCCGGAATATGAGTGTGTGACTTGTTCTAATTGATCCTATTGGTAGTACAGAGAAGGAGTCTGTCATCTTTATAGAGATGGTTTTTCATCGTCAGATATTTATTCTAGTATCTGGAGCACGGAATATATGAAATAAATCCCAATCAATAACTATGATTCCTACTTACTATTCAGACCCCGCGACCGGGCTATAAAAAAAATTTGCCAAAGGGTGTTATAAGTTCTAAATCAAAAGGGTTTTTTCTTCTTTTTCAACAAATTTCCCTTATTGATTGATGATTTTGATCAAAGGATAAAACTTTCTTTTTATTTTGAGTTATTATATCTATTCGTTGAATAAATGATCATCTAATGGTTCTTACTCATAGAATCTTTGGACTTATTTTGTACTTTTAATTAATCATCGTGGTTCTAGTATGAATCTGAGGTTTCAATCGATTAATAGGTTCTTAACAAGAGAATTCCTATCAAAAAAAGAAGAGTAAACCTAGAGTAGACACAACGAAAATCACAAATCACAGAAAAGAAGCGGTGAATAGGAAAATAGAAGATTCAACAGGCCAGTAACGATCAATGAGCCGACTTGATATTTTAGCATTATAACCACAAATAATAACTCGTCTCCTCATAGACGTGAAAAAGGGGGGGTTGGTTACAAAGTTTCAAATCCATCGCCCTTCCAAGTAAAACAATACTTTGGTTTTTTGTTTGAGCTGTACGAGATGAAATTTTCAGATACGGTTCTCTGAGGGGGAGTACTATTCGTTTACCTATCTCAATAAAGTCTATGATTGGTTCGAAGAACGTCTCGAGATTCAGGCGATTGCAGATGATATAACCAGTAAATATGTTCCCCCTCATGTCAATATATTTTATTGTCTAGGAGGAATTACACTTACTTGTTTTTTAGTACAAGTAGCTAC